AGCAGTTTAGTAGCACGTGAGAAATGCACCTCTTTTTATATCATTTTGGCGGTATGGCCGAGTGGTAAGGCGGGGGACTGCAAATCCTTTTTCCCCAGTTCAAATCCGGGTGCCGCCTAATCAAAAAAACCTTGAAATCCCCTCTTCGGCTGATAAGAAATCGCCGAATTCCTTTTCAGCAGAAACGGGAGAAAATAGGCTGTTGGTACTTGTTTGATTCAAAGTATCCGGCTGGGGTTTTTCAAAAAGATTGTAAATCCTAGACGCAATAAGTTATTCGTGGGGTTAAGGGGGTTAGCGAGACTTCCCGACCCCCCCTACTACTGCTCACTAATCTTTGGACTACTAATCGAGTGTTTGATGACTGGACCTTCAATTTGATTGGACACCCCGGTAGGAATAGGAAATTGAATTCAATTCCAATACTTGTGGCAAGGACGGAAGATCCTTTATACACATACAATACACATACACGATATATGGCGGACTCACAAGAATCTAGGAATGCTCGGGTATCCAATCAATATTCAATTGGATGAATAATTAAAAGTTAATTTGAATTTCAATTGGAGTATCGGTAAAAGGTACAAATGAGGTTAAGTAGACATTTAGATATTTATTGTTCTTTTTACTTCTGAGGATTAAGAAAAAAATAGACCTTAGTATTACTACATGTTCCATTAGTAACATCCCTTCGAGAGGTTACTACGTATTTTGTTTTGCTTATGTTTTCTCTTTCAGGATTCGAAATGATATAGGAATCCCTTTCTACAATGAGTGGGTTTATTTGATTGGTTTAGCAAGAGTTTTCGATCAGGATGCCCTTTTTGACTATGTTCTATCGATTCGACTATACTATTAGTAGTGAGTAACAATAGAATAATTCCTTGATAGTTATAGAGATAAGGGGGCATAATTCACATGGATATAGTAAGTCTTGCTTGGGCTGGTTTAATGGTAGTCTTTACATTTTCCCTATCACTTGTAGTGTGGGGAAGAAGTGGACTATAAGGGTATTATGATGCATGCTCTATTAATTGTTTTCTAGATCGTTCTGCAATGCGTTTTGAACTATAAAGAAAATCCAAGGATCTTCGTTTTTATTTTCAATTCCATTATATTCAAATTTATATTCGAATGAAGCAATGTTTTCTCTGAATCATACTCTTTCTCTCAAAGAGATATTTCACTGCTTCCTTTCTTTGTATTTTGAAACGGATCTCTATGATAGGCACCCTTTTCCAACAAAATTCTTCCGAATTTCAATCAACGAACTCTTAGCAGGCTTAGAGACGGATACGTAGGACGACCGGACCCCTCTTTTTTTATTATTCTTTTTTCTTGAGTTGTTTCTCTCTTTATTGTTCCATTACTGTTCAAAGAAGAATTGAGTTTGTCATTTATTTTGTTAAGTGCATATGTATTTTCTATGAAAAATGGTATAGAATTGGTGATTATCGAATAAGATACTATAGATAAGAGTAAAGTGGGATAAGAGTAAAGTGAGTCACATATTGCACATTTAACGCACCTTTATCTAAATCTAAATCTAATAATCTTATAGAAATTCGATAGAAATTAGATTTATGCTTTATCGAATCACATTTCATAGCGCGGTTGAGGCGGTACCGTTAAAAATCAGTGAGGCTTACTCTTCCTTTTCAAAATCCGAGAAGTGCTCGCGAAACTACTCAATCAATTGAAAGTTTGCTAATGATTTTATTACTATACACCCCTATCGTTTTTACTTCATTAATGGGATTCCTTTCTTTTGATAGATACCTGGATTCCTAGTTAAAATGATATAAAAATACAGTCATTAGAACCCTAAGACATAAGAAGAAAATGATTCTTTCAGGTTGATCAAAACAAAAAAATATATCAAATAAATAGACTGGGGTGATATAGCAATTCCATGTGTGGAATTGCTATCCACTATGTAGATCGTATGGTAGAAAGATTCATCTATTTCTTTCTACTATACGATTTATATACGGGATACTAGGAATTGGAGTCGTCTTATTTCATTTAAGGTTTAAGATGCGAAATTTTTTCAGTTTATTTCGTGAATTCTTGAATTCAAAAAAGTTTACTCCGTTTAATTCAAATTAATTAATTATTTTGACTGACTGTTTTTACATAAATGATAAGTAAAAAGGCGGTAGGAACTAGAATGAATAGTGCAGTAGCAATAAATGCAAGAATATTTACTTCCATAATCGAAAATCAAATTTCACAATAACCCGGGATTTAATCCCATTTTAATCCCATAGAGATGACAAGTCCTTCTCCTTTCAATTCAATGGATGAATTACCTCTCGATGGTTTTGAATGGGATCAATATTATGAATAACAATAGCTGAATTCTTAAATCAATTCGTCGTCAAAAATGAAATAGTATAACATAGGAAGTTCGTTTAATCATACCGAACCCCAACTTTATTATTATTATATTTAATATTTATTTCTGTTCTTTTTTTTTTTTTGTATTACCTTACATTTCCCGTGTATAATTATCTGATGAAGTATGATATTATCACCTTTCCAATTCCATTATTCACGCAGTTCCAACCTCAACTAAGAAAAAACCACTTCCGTAGATTATTAACACTGGGAATCTATATCAAAAACTCAGTGTGCAATTTGAAAGAAATCCATTTTTTGACATCTCTTTTTAAGAGTACTCTGCTGCATTCCGTGGATCTGGAACAGTCGATAAAATATATCTCGTCTTTCTTCAAATGCTTACTGCAGTGCTAGCACTAATTGGACTAACCCGCCAACAAATTCTTTTCTTGTACGAAAAGGGAAGAAAACAAAGAGGTATCCCTCCTTGTTTTGGGAATGAAATTCTCCAACCCGCTTCCCGTTCATTGTTTTGAAAGAGTTGATTAATGTATTTAGTCGATCTGACGGGACTGACGGGGCTCGAACCCGCAGCTTCCGCCTTGACAGGGCGGTGCTCTGACCAATTGAACTACAATCCCCGGGAAATAAATAGGCGATCTAGCGGAAATTTTTATTCTTTTTTATCTCCGTATCGAGTATTTTTTTGTAAGGGGGGGTTATACCCTCTCATGGTAGATTGTCGAATTATTGGGCCGAGCTGGATTTGAACCAGCGTAGACATATTGCCAACGAATTTACAGTCCGTCCCCATTAACCGCTCGGGCATCGACCCACAAAGAATCACTTTTAGGCTTATTGGTAATAATCCGTGATTAACTTCCTTTCGTAGTATACCCTACCCCCAGGGGAAGTCGAATCCCCGCTGCCTCCTTGAAAGAGAGATGTCCTGAACCACTAGACGATGGGGGCTACTTGCATAACCGCTATCATACTATGATCATAGTATAAATATTTTTTTTTTTGTCAATATAGTGGAATATTATGATTAAATTAAATTTAAATAATAATGGAATGTTATGATTAAATACAAGGGATTTTTCACCTTTCCTACTTTCCTAATTGTAGAGAATTTTTTGGTTTGTGATTCATATTCCTGAATCATTCATTAGAATCAAAATTCTCCACTCTATTCTATCTATTCTATATAAAAAGATATACCCTTTCGTCTAATAGAAATAGAAAAAAACCAAAGGAAGGTTTTTTGGGGAGTCCTTGGTACAACGAGAGGTTAAGTTCTATTTACTTCGCTTTCATTCATTGATTCATTCAATGTTAAGATGAGATATTCTTATCTCAAGGACATTCACAAACGCTATATTTAGTAAGCATGATTAAGAAATTATCAAAATTTTTGAGTTCGAGGGACAGTCCAAGTATAATCTCTTCATTCTAGGATTTGATTAAATATCATTAAATTTAGGTCGGTGTAGATGCAAGTGAACTTTCTTTTTAGTCTCGATTCAGTCAATAAAAATAAAGTAATGCGCTTTGGTCTTGAAACAGTATATTGGATTTTATCCCAGATTTGCTAGGTAAATCTATTTTATTAGATTCAAGATTTTCTTATTCAAGACTATTATTCAAGAATAAGACACTAGCAACCAAGAGTCTACTGCCGCTGTCTGTACTTCTGTATTCTGTATATATATATCTTCTGTATATGATATGTAATATGTATTGTATGTAATATAATATGTACATAGAAATATATTATCGACATAGCGATCTATTCAGGAATTCAATGAAATAAGCCCCTTTAACTCAGTGGTAGAGTAACGCCATGGTAAGGCGTAAGTCATCGGTTCAAATCCGATAAGGGGCTTTGGATTTTTCATAAAATTACAGCCGTAGTATTTCTATTCTCCCCTCAAATAGAAAAAAATATTTCTAGTAAAAAGTCACTAAGGACACAATACATTACTCCATTACATTATTATTATACTGATACTGAGTTAGAATTGGCGTATAATAATTAGCAAGTTAAACACTTGTTCAATCAATTTGAATTATTATGAATAATGAGAAGTTACCTCTTGAATGAACAAACTACATAGTCCTCTTTTGCAGTGTATCAATCAAATCCGCGGGAAAGAGTAGAAAGGAAAATAAGAAAAAGTAAGTGGACCTGACCCGTTGAATCATGACTATACCTGCTATTCTGATATAAAAATTCGATAGAGATTAAATTGGAACCGTTGATCCTTTTTGTATTTCATTTCTTTGACTCCGCAAGAATTTATGGATATTTCCCATTCAATCTTATTATTCCTATATTTTATGTATATAGATAGAGTAGGAAAGTAGGAAGAAATTGTTATTCCGTTCCTAAAAGGAGAATGCTTTCTTTAAAGCCACAACAGAACATAAGAGCCACTGCTAGCTCTCTTTGATTACAGATCAATATTACTTTGTAGTGATATTAAGTCTATTTAGATGTGTATCTATAAGATCATGGATTCATGTAACAAAAATTTTGTATCCCATATTTTGGTTCTGCCAGTGAGGCAAAGAATGGATGCGAAGGGGAGACTCTCTTTTACAGTCTCCTAGTTCTTTTTTTTTTTGTTAAGAAAAAGAAAAGGGGCGAAGTT